ACCCCCAAGGAATTCCAAGAATTCTGGTTATATACTCATTCCAACCCTCAACTCTCTTTTCTAGGTTTATCGATATTGAATCAACTGAACGCACTTCTAACACTTGTTCCACTTTTGGAAGACCTTGCGTTATGTCACCCGATCTTGATTTTTCATATATAAATGTAACTAATGTATCTCCTTCGTAAACGATTTCTCCATAATGGCCATGAACAGTTGCTCCTGGGGTGGCCAAATAAGGCTTAGCGGATCTTATTACTAGAGAATCAACGTGAACAATTATAACTTGACCCGATTTTAGGTGGGGTCCGTTTTTGGTCATATATGCATTTTCACAAATAAACTGTCCCGGGCTAATTATTGTGAATCTTTCTTCACAATAATTATGATGGAGAAAATACCAAGTCAAATTGAATGGATTCAAAACGCTACATGGATGGGGATTAACAATTTTCCCGTTTTCATCCATTAAAAAATATTTAATTACTTGAAAAGTATGTTTTAAATTGTCAAGTATCAAATATTTAGTTAACGAAATCTGATTATGAGTTATTAAATAGTAAAATGAAGAAAAATTTTCAATTGGAAAGGCTGCTCCTAAGGGGCCAAACGAATTCCTAATTGGAATTATAGGATCTCTTTTAATTGATTTTTTTATTATATTTTGATATTTTACATTGTTGAATGGATCCATTCGAAAACAACTGGATGATGACAAAATTATCAAAGATTGACATTCCTTATTTCTATTCAATAATGTACTAATAGTTCCTTGATTTTGTTTAAGTGATTGTTGAATCCTTGCCTTGGAAAAAAATGGATTAATATTGGTGCGATCTGATCCATTATCAGAGGTCAATCCCGAACCTGATAGATCATTCCTTTTTCTGCTGATATATGAAATATGGGATTTCATTAAGTGGATTCTTAAGAAATCACGAATCAGACCATTTGTACTTACTTCAACAAACGAAGGGTGAGCCTCTTCGACCAAAAAACCTTTTTTGTCTTGGTCCCAAATCAACACTAAGCAAGTCCGAACTAATTGAATACTTGTGTCCGAAATTCCCCGAATTAGTTTACCATTTCCACAAAGAATATAATTGACAACTCGAAGTTTCAGATTATCCTTTTCCTGCAATAAATCCTGTGGGAAAAGTGTTTCTAAATTTATACTGTCCGCCATCTCATATATGATTACTGGTCGAACCAAAACAAAAAACTTTTTCTTAGTAGGTGTGATCCGTTGGACATAGATCCAATTTTTGGCTTTTTTTGCTTCCTTAAAATGGGTTTTTATCGTTCCTGGGGATATCAAGATACCACTATGTCGGGATATCTTATCTGTTTCTCCCGGAAAATAGATATCTCCAGAAAGAATTTTAAGTTCAATTTTTTTTTTTGTTCTCTCCACCCGGACCAAACCGGCTACTCTACTTCTTGTATTTAAAGTTATTTGTGTATCCACTCCAATGATACTATTGTTCCGTACCATTAAGGAATAAGATTCGGGGAAAATATAAATTTCCTCTGGAATGAAAAAAAAGCGGTCCACTTTCGTGTGGTATTTTGGCTTAAATTCTTTGACTCCTTGATACTCAATCAAATTCTCTTTTGTGACGATTGAATGCACCCCCACGTCCCCATATTTAGTAATTCCTAAAGAGTTTCTTCGGTATTGGGGATCGTCAAAATAAGCAAAAATACTATTTCTACGGAAAATACCTATAGGTATTTCAATCGAGATACCAGAGCAGGGCATTAGTTCTTTCTCTCGTTCTTGAATCGATTGGAGGGGGATAATAAATCTATTTCTTCGCCTCTTTGCCAATAAATCAGAATTCTCATGGGGAATGGCAGGATATATGCGATTACAATAACCAGTACATATGATTCGATTAAGTTCCGAATAATCAGAAATCGCACTTTCTTTTTTACCCGGAAGATCTGAACTAAAGAATTTGTGTTTAACTTGATCATTATTTAATGAAGGACGAGAAATATTTCTTCTTTCAACAGAAAGAGAATGAACACTTATTTGATCTTGATCCTTGTGGAGTGAAAAAGGGGCTATACTGGATCTGCACGAGCCCCCTGATAATATCCATAAATGGCTTGTTTTTGGTAAGAGATGAATATTACTATACGTAAATTCAGGTGTGTGGTATACATTGGTACTCCAGTGCATTTCTCCTTCTGAGTCGGAATAAATATGTTTTCGCACCCTCTCTTTAAAATTCAAAGTGTATGCTCCCGCACGAATTTCAGCAATCACTTGTTCGGATTCTACATATTGATCATTTTGAACTAAAAGAAGACTTTTTGGCGGAATAGTCACATTATGTAGAATATCTTGACTCTCAATAGTTACATACAAGTCTATAGAACATAGAAAAGCAGGATGTCCATGACGTGTACGTGTGGGATGAACCAAATCCTCATTAAATTTGATTTTTCCATTAGAGGGAGCTCGTACATGTTCTGCAGTACCCCCTGTGAA